AGATACAAAAGGAATTCAAGTACAAATTTCAGGGCGTATCGACGGAAAAGAAATTGCGCGTGTCGAATGGATCAGAGAAGGCAGGGTTCCCCTCCAAACCATTCGAGCTAAAATTGATTATTGTTCTTATACAGTTCGAACTATCTATGGAGTTTTAGGCATTAAAATTTGGATATTTATAGACGGGTAATAATAAACTTTTACTTGTCTTTCCCGTCGATCCAGCGATGGAACAAAAAATCTAAATTCGTTCCTCTTTTTTTTTGTTTTGTTCAATCAAAACAAAACCAAAATGAACAATTCTAATTCTCTAAGGTTGAATAAAAATTAGATTGACCTTTTGAAAATAATTGCTATGCTTAGTGTGCGACTCGTTGGTTTTTTAGGGTTAGGATTAAAGAAAAAAAAAAAAGACCAGCCTCTTTGTATAAACAAATAACTTAACTATAGAACTAATAACCAACTCATCACTTCACATTATCTGGATCCAAAGAACCAGTCAAGATATGATATATCGGTCATATCACTGTAGCAACTGAAATCTTTTTTGCATAAACAAAAGAAAAATCAATCCGATTCTAAGTTGTGAAGCGAAGAAGAAAGATGTGGATAAATGGAAGGGTGAAAGAAGGGGAGGAACAAACAAAACCAGCGATATAAAATTCCATCCAATATGTAAGGTTTATGAGTCATCTCATAAAAAAGCAGTGTAATAAAGCATCAATCAATATGGATTCATAAAAAAGAAAATGAATCTGTTCATAGAACAAAAAAAAAATAAGAGCTTCGAGCCAATAAAGACTAAGAAAATTGGCTCAACAAAAAATTTCATTATGAGCTCCATTGTAGAAATCAGACCTAACCATTAAGTAAGAAGCGATGGGAACGATGGAACCTGTGAATCCAAATCTATTGAAAACAGACTCATTGATCGGGATGGCGAAACAAACCAGAGACTAATTCCTTCATTTATTGGGAAAAGAAAAGTCATGAGTTAACCCTACAACTGAAATAGCGACGAAAAGAGTAAATATTCGCCCGTGAAAACTTTATTTTCTTGGATTGATAATTTTTGGTCAATACAATAGGATAAAAAGCAAAACAAAATAAAGATTCGTTATAACATAAAAAAAATACGATATTTAAAAATTTAAAATAGAAATATTTATATGTTTAGTTAGCTAAAAAAACAAGATATACAAATGAATAATAGACAAGTTGAAAATTTTATTATTCGCGAGGAGCTGGATGAGAAGAAACTCTCATGTCCAGTTCTGTAGTAGAGGTGGAATTCAGAACCAACCATCAACTATAACCCCAAAAGAACCAGATTTCGTAAACAACATAGAGGAAGAATGAAGGGAATATCTTATCGAGGTAATCATATTTCTTTCGGTAAATATGCTCTTCAGGCACTTGAACCTGCTTGGATCACGTCTAGACAAATAGAAGCAGGTCGACGAGCAATGACACGAAATGCACGCCGCGGTGGAAAAATATGGGTACGTATATTTCCAGACAAACCGGTTACAGTAAGACCCGCAGAAACACGTATGGGTTCGGGGAAAGGATCCCCTGAATATTGGGTAGCTGTTGTTAAACCAGGTCGAATACTTTATGAAATGGGTGGAGTAACAGAAAATATAGCCAGAAGAGCGATTTCAATAGCATCGTCCAAAATGCCTATACGAACTCAATTCATTATTTCGGGATAAAAAGAATCAAAAGAAAAAGGTCTTGGGGATAAAAAAACAACCCCCGGTGCCGGTTTCTTTCTTTGGACAAACAATATTTCTTTTTTTTTTTTTTTTTTTCTTCACTCTTTGCTTTGCATTGAAAGAATAGATTCTAAAAAAATGATATGATTCAACCTCAGACCCTTTTGAATGTAGCGGATAACAGCGGGGCTCGAGAATTGATGTGTATTCGAATCATAGGAGCTAGCAATCGTCGATATGCTCATATCGGTGACGTTATTGTTGCTGTGATCAAAGAAGCAGTGCCAAATATGCCCCTAGCAAGATCAGAGGTGGTCAGAGCTGTAATTGTACGTACTTGTAAAGAACTCAAACGTGATAACGGTATGATAATACGATATGATGACAATGCTGCGGTTGTCATTGACCAAGAAGGAAACCCCAAAGGAACTCGAGTTTTTGGTGCAATTGCCCGGGAATTGAGACAGTTAAATTTTACTAAAATAGTTTCATTAGCTCCGGAGGTATTGTAGGGTCTTCTAAAATAAAATAAGATAAGACCATCATATGGTTATAGTTAAAATAAAATAAGATAAGACCATCATATGGTTATAGTAAGGTATTTGAAAGAAAGAGATTAAGAAATATATTCAGAATTTTTAGTAGATTGTGTCTCACGCATATGCCTTTAATTTAAATTCATAAACAAATAAGTAAAAAACAAGAAAAACATGTTGATTATATCAAAATCGGGGAGCACCAAGAATTTTAATTCACCATGGGTAGGGATACTATTGCTGACA